AAGGAAGTTTGAGCTTGATGCAAATGGCTAAAATATCTGCTGCTTTATATGATTATCAATCAAATAAAAAGTTATTCTATGTACCAATCCTTACATCTCCTACTACCGGCGGGGTGACAGCTAGTTTTGGTATGTTGGGGGATATCATTATTGCCGAACCCCATGCCTACATTGCCTTTGCGGGTAAAAGAGTAATTGAACAAACATTAAATAAAACAGTACCCGAAGGTTCACAAGCGGCTGAGTATTTATTCCAGAAGGGCTTATTCGATCTAATCGTACCACGTAATCCTTTAAAAAGCGTTCTGAGTGAGTTATTTCAACTCCACACTTTCTTTCCTTTGAATCAAAATTAGAACATGAAGTTGAATTATTTTGAGCAAACAAGTAATTAGTTTATCGGAATAATAGAATTTTATCTTTCTATACCTTACGATAATCCTATTTTGACTAAGAATCCCTGCTGGATGGGATTCTAACAAACCCTTTAATATATAAAACTAAATAAATAAATATATAAAACTAAATAAATAGAATCTAATTCATTTTTAATAAACTTTTTGCTTAGTAAATTAAATTTGAAGACAAGAGAATCAAATAATATCTCATCCATATCCTTTCAAATCTTTCATGTAGAGGGATGAAAAACTACATTATATACTCATTTAGAATTAGAATAGATTAGAGAGATATTAAGTAATAATAATTCCAATTTAGAATTATCAAATTATACTTATAATAAGATATAAGATATCTTTATATATAATATCTTTATATTCTATAAATATAAAATCTAAATAATAATAACAGGTACAAATAGTAAAGCGAGGTACCCATTCTATGACAACTCTTAACTTTCCCTCTGTTTTGGTCCCTTTAGTAGGCCTAGTATTTCCGGCAATCGCAATGGCTTCTTTATTTCTTCATGTTCAAAAAAACAAGATTGTTTAGAGCCGAGGGCACAACATCTCATTTTTAAACTGACGCTTGTATCATAACACAGATATCCTTTTAGCAAAATATGGTATAAGCGTCTTCCGACGAAAATCTCCCAAAATGCTATATTCTAGCTATTTTCAAATAGACCCGAATTGGCGGACGGCTGAATTGTAAAGTTGGTCTATCTATATGCATGTGGCTATCTTTAGTGAGATCATACGAAGGGTATGTTATTAGTTTAGATCTAACCAATTTAATGAATTACTCCTAAAGGTTCACATCAAACTAGTGCTAGTTGATGCGAGTTACTTCGGAAACAAAAGGACTAAAGTAAAATTCATTTGGGGTATTCTCTCAATTCCAAAAAAAAGCAACTGGATCAAGTATGAGTTGTCGATCAGAACATATATGGATAGAACCTATAACAGGGGCTCGAAAAACAAGTAATTTCTGCTGGGCTGTTATCCTTTTTTTAGGTTCATTAGGATTCTTGTTGGTTGGAACCTCGAGTTATCTTGGTAGAAATTTGATATCTTTATTTCCGTCTCAGGAAATCGTTTTTTTTCCACAAGGAATTGTGATGTCTTTCTATGGGATCGCGGGTCTTTTTATTAGCTCTTATTTGTGGTGCACAATTTCGTGGAATGTAGGTAGTGGTTATGATCGATTTGATAGAAAAGACGGAATAGTGTGTATTTTTCGTTGGGGATTTCCTGGAAAAAATCGTCGGGTCTTCCTCCGATTTCTTATAAAAGATATTCAGTCCGTCAGAGTAGAAGTTAAAGAGGGTATTTATGCTCGTCGTGTCCTTTATATGGATATCAAAGGCCAGGGAGCCATTCCATTGACTCGTACTGATGAGAATTTTACTCCACGGGAAATGGAACAAAAAGCTGCTGAATTGGCCTATTTCTTGCGTGTACCAATTGAAGTGTTTTAAGAAATGAGCCGACAAATGCATGCTTTCTCAGCAGGAGGGCAAAAACGCAAGAATCCTCTTTTTCTATAACATAACTTAATTGAAATTTCTTCAGAACATCCATTCGAGTCAAAGCAGACATATATGGAACAATTAAAAAAAAAAAATAATAATAATAAAAAAGAGTGAATAGATTCATAGATTCGATAACTTGTAATAGAACTGATGCGTGAGAGAAATATTAGATTACATAAAGTCGACGAATAAGATTCATTAACAATTCACAGATGAAAAAATGGCAAAAAAGAAAGCATTAACTCCTCTTTTCTATCTTGCATCTATAGTATTTTTGCCTTGGTGGATTTCGCTCTCATTTCAAAAAAGTCTGGAATCATGGATTACAAATTGGTGGAATACTAGGCAATCCGAAACTTTTTTGAATGATATTGAAGAAAATAGTATTCTAGAAAAATTCAAAGAATTAAAGGAACTCCTCCTCTTAGAGGAAATGATCAAGGAATACTCGGAGACACATCTACAAAACCTTCGTATAGGAATTCACAAAGAAACAATCCAATTAATCAAGATACACAATGAGGGTCGTATTCATACGATTTTGCACTTCTCGACAAATATAATCTGTTTCATTATTCTAAGTGGTTATTCTATTTTGGGTAATAAAGAACTTGTTATTCTTAACTCTTGGGCTCAGGAATTCCTATATAACTTAAGTGACACAATAAAAGCTTTTTCTCTTCTTTTATTAACTGATTTATGTATCGGATTTCATTCGCCCCATGGTTGGGAACTGCTGATTGGCTTTGTCTACAAGGATTTTGGATTTGTTCATAATGATCAAATTATATCTGGCCTTGTTTCCACTTTTCCAGTCATTCTAGATACAATTTTAAAATATTGGATTTTCCGTTATTTAAATCGCGTATCTCCGTCACTTGTAGTGATTTATCATTCAATGAATGACTGAAAAATTATCTACCTAATCTAATTATAATGTTTCTTATTACTTTGCAGTTCTACATAAGCAAAGCATTGAAAAAAACTTTATATTTCTACCCATCCCGGAGATTCATCCTATATTCCTATATATTAATCCAGTCAAATTATTATTATTCCAGTAAATAACAGAATCGTGGATAGGAAACTCCATTAGTGACCTACCCCAATTTATTGTAGAAATTTTCGGGATCAATGGTTGGACCATGCAAACTAGAAATACTTTTTCTTGGATAAAGGAACAGATTACTCGATCTATTTCCATATCGCTCATGATATATATCATAACTCGTACATCCATTTCAAATGCATATCCCATTTTTGCACAGCAGGGTTATGAAAATCCACGAGAAGCCACTGGACGTATTGTATGCGCCAATTGCCATTTAGCTAATAAACCAGTGGATATTGAGGTTCCGCAAGCGGTACTTCCCGATACTGTATTTGAAGCAGTTGTTCGAATTCCCTATGATATGCAACTGAAACAAGTTCTTGCTAATGGTAAAAAGGGGGGTTTGAATGTAGGGGCTGTTCTTATTTTACCAGAGGGTTTTGAATTAGCCCCTCCCGATCGTATTTCCCCCGAGATAAAAGAAAAGATGGGCAATCTGTCTTTTCAGAGTTATCGCCCCAACCAAAAAAATATTCTTGTCATAGGCCCTGTTCCTGGTCAGAAATATAGTGAAATCACCTTTCCTATTCTTTCCCCCGACCCCGCTACTAAGAAAGACATTCACTTCTTAAAATATCCTATATACGTAGGCGGAAACAGAGGAAGGGGCCAAATTTATCCTGATGGGAGCAAGAGTAACAATACAGTTTATAATGCTACAGCATCAGGTATAGTAAGCAAAATCCTACGAAAAGAAAAGGGGGGATACGAAATAACCATAGCGGATGCATCCGATGGACGTCAAGTGGTTGATATTATCCCTCCGGGGCCAGAACTTCTTGTTTCAGAAGGTGAATCTATCAAATTGGATCAACCGTTGACAAGTAATCCTAATGTGGGCGGATTTGGTCAGGGAGATGCAGAAATAGTACTTCAAGATCCATTACGTGTACAAGGTCTTTTGTTCTTCTTCGCATCTGTGATTTTGGCACAAATCTTTTTGGTTCTTAAAAAGAAACAGTTCGAGAAGGTTCAATTGTCCGAAATGAATTTCTAGACTGGCGTATTTATCGACATCAAGTTTGTAAAAAGCATTAGCAATTATCTATGATAAAAAATGAAATTAGAAAAAGAATTTTGTTCTTTTAGACTCTTTTTCTATGAGATGCCGGGAATTCCTTGTACGACATTCCTAGACATAGTATATAGAAAGACTATTTGACTTGACCCCTTCTTTTTTTTTTTTCAAAATTGGGGCTATGTTGCTATTGTCAGATTGAAATGTAAAAAATGCATTTCATTCTAATACATTTCACTTTGGCTAGATCCTATCCAAAAGTAAACGGGAAATAGAACGGATAAATATAAATGAAGGGAGCAAATATTTCTGGGAGGGTTTATTCGTCTTCCTAGTCTTCGACACAAGAAAAGGGGTGTGAAAAATCCTTTTCTTGTGTCGAAATAATAATGATTCTTTATACTGTTCGTCAAACATTCCTAGTGTTAGTTTCTGTTTTTTACAGATGTATCAGAACGTTTTTTGGAGTTATTGCGTATTGTATTAATTATTATATTATAAATTCTATTACAATAATTAATAATTACGTATACTATAAAAAGTGGTGGACAAACAAAAGAGGAGGGGAAAATTTGTTGAGTAAATAGAACTTCGTCAATGAACTTATAAAAAAAATATTATAATTATTAAGAACTCAACGGGACCTTCTACCTTAAATCAGACAAACAAAGAAGGGAATCCGTTGAGTTCTTACGCTTTCATGTCTACAACTCAATTCATCAGATTACTACAGGGATGAACCCAATCCGGAATATGAACCATAAAAGAAAACGCCTACTAAACCGATCACAAGAATACCAGCTACAGTACCTATTATCCAAAGAGGAATTCTTCCAGTAGTATCGGCCATTTACCCCACTTCCCTCCACATTTTATCAAGTGGTCATACTAGAGACATAAACAGTCATGGATAATTATCAGATGAGATCCTTCCGAAT